TTAGAAAAAGGTTTATTTTTTTCTTTCTCTTGTTTGAGAGAAGTTGTGAATATTATTGTAGTTCTTTAGAGTGAAAGAAGTTGGGACGAAGTTGTTAATAATAGATTACCTAGAGAAATAGGTAAAAGAAATTTCCATCCAAGATTTAAAAGTTGGTCCATTCTAAGTCTCGGTAAAGTCCATCTTGTTGCAATAGGAATGAACAAGAATAAATAAGTTTTAGCTAATGTAATAAAGATACCTATTATTGTTCCAAAGACTTTACCGGCTTTATTTATATAAATAAATCCAGGGACGAATATATACGGAATAGAAAAATCCCAACCCCCCAAGTAAAGAACTGTTACAAATAATGAAGAAACTAATAAATTAAGATACGAAGCAACGTAAAATAAACCAAATTTGATACCGGAATATTCGGTTTGATAGCCTGCTACTAACTCTTCTTCTGCTTCTGGTAAATCAAAGGGTAATCTTTCACACTCGGCTAGAGAAGAAATTAGAAAAATGATAAACCCTATGGGTTGACGCCACAAATTCCACCCCCAAAAACCATACTTTGATTGCGCTTCAACTATATCAACTGTACTTAAACTGTTAGATAATTATAGTCGATGATAACATCACTGCTCCATCGCTATTTCAGAACCGTACATGAGATTTTCACCTCATACGGCTCCTCAGAGGTCACAAATAAATCTAAAGAACCTTCGCTATTTTGGAATCTTGATATTTGATAGATAGGATAGACACCCTACCTAAGGTTCCGAATTAAACCAATGGAATTCTGTCTGCTATATTTTAATAAATAAAAAAGTGCTTCTGAATTTATCTTATCCTTTAAAGAATTTTTATTTTTCTTTGTTGATTTTTGTTGATTAATAAATCCTTGAATAAAAAACTTTGTTGTAAAAATATCACATAGATATTTCAACCTATTTTTTGATTACGAAAAAAAAAAAAAAGAATTAGACACGATATTAGTGTTCATAAATCATGACAACAATCTATCTTTTTATTTAAATACAAATATGTATCCAGGAAAAAAAGATTTCTTTTTTTTTCAATTCCATTCTTTTCTTTCTCTTTTATTTCGTTCCTATTCTTCTTTCTCAGAAAAGGGGACTTTAACCAAAGTAAAAGATTACTTCGTTCTTGATATGATAGTTATTTATTTAATCAGTGGATAGGAACATACTCTGGATCGGAATCGTGGGGAGTACTTCTTTATCATTTCTACTAATTTAAAGTCCCAACTCAAATTCCCTTTCTGTACAGAAATATCCTCCTGGATAACTCCTATAAACTCCATTACGAATCCTTTGTGTATCTTGGTCTTCCTAACCATCCACCCGTTTTTGCTCAACCTTGCATTATGGTAATACATTTATAGTAATAGATATTAAAAACTCCATATGATTGATCTTTTGAACCCGCTTCAAGTCATGATGACTAATCAACCATTCTTGGGGTAAACCGTCTCTACTACTTTTACTTAATTCTTGTACATAGGAAATGAGATTCAAACCCTTATTTTTTTTACTTTACTGCAAATTTACATGCCGTTTTCTTTCACTCATATAACTATCTGGTTTAATTTATCAATTCAAATGATGAATCAAAAAATGAAAAATTTAATTTATTAAACTTTCTTCCGAGAAAGTAAAGAAATTTGGGGATTTTTTACGGCTCACCGAATCACACGTAGAGATATTGATAATACACATAGAGTTAATGGTATTTCATAACTAATTGATTGGGCAGCAGCCCGTAAACCACCTAAAAAGGAATATTTATTGTTTGATCCATATCCTGACATAAGAAGTCCAAGGGGAGCAATACTTGAAATAGCAATCCATAAAAAAACACCAATACTAAGATCGGTTAGAACAAGGTTATAGCTAAAAGGAATTACTGAAAAACTGAGTAAAATGGATATGACTGCTATAGATGGTCCAATACTAAACAAACCAGCATCTCCTCTAGATGTAAGAATATTCTCTTTGAAAAGTAGTTTTGTACCATCTGCTAGGGCTTGAAGGATTCCCAAGGGTCCGGCATACTCAGGACCAATACGTTGTTGTATCCCCGCAGAAATTTCTCTTTCTAACCAAACAATTACTAGTACGCCAATTATAATTCCTAATACAAGAGCTAAAATAGAGACAAGGATCCATATGATTCCGTAGTGTTCTTTTAAGGATTCCAATCTGGAAAAGGAATTGATAGCTTTTATTTCTGTTGTATCAATTATCATTTCAACGATCAACTTCTCCCATAATGATATCTATGCTACCTAGTATTGTCATAATATCAGCCAATTTCATTCTTTTAACTAAATGAGGAAGAATTTGCAAATTGATAAAACCCGGCGGTCGGATTTTCCATCTCCAAGGAAAAACAGTCTGATCTCCTATCAAAAAAATTCCCAATTCTCCTTTTGGGGCTTCGACTCTCACATAAAGTTCTTGTTTCGATAATTCAAAAGTCGGAGAAGGTTTTTTACCAATAAATCGATATTCAAAATCATTCCATTCGGGATCTTTTACTCTAACAAAACGCCGGGTTTCTAAATTTTCATAGGGACCCCCTGGGATTCCTTCCAGAGCCTGCTGAATAATTTTTATCGATTCTGTCATTTCACCGATTCGTACTAAATAACGAGCTAATGAATCCCCCTCTTTTTGCCATTGAACCTTCCAATCTAATTCGTCGTAACACTCATAGCGATCAACTTTACGAAGATCCCATTGTATTCCGGAAGCTCGTAGTATTGGTCCTGATAAACCCCAATTTATTGCTTCTTCTCCACCAATAATGCCTACGCCTTCAACACGTTCTAAAAATATAGGATTCCGTGTAATAAGCTTTTGATATTCAGTAACCCTTGTTAAAAAGTAATCGCAAAAATCCAAACATTTATCTATCCAGCCATAAGGTAGATCAGCAGTTACTCCTCCAATACGAAAATAATTATGCATCATTCGCATACCAGTAGCAGCTTCGAATAGGTCATATATTAATTCTCTTTCCCGAAAAATATAGAAGAAGGGGGTCTGTGCCCCAATATCTGCCATAAAAGGGCCTAGCCATAACAAATGAGAAGCTATACGACTCAACTCCAACATAATGACTCTGATATAGCTAGCTCTTTTAGGTACTTGAATATTTCCTAACTGTTCGGGTCCATTCACAGTTATTGCTTCTGTGAACATAGTAGCTAAATAATCCCAACGTGTTACATAAGGCAAATATTGTATAATTGTTCGGTTTTCCGCAATTTTCTCCATCCCTCTATGTAAATAACCCAATATTGGTTCACAGTCAATAACATCTTCACCATCTAGAGTAACGATGAGTCGAAGAACACCATGCATTGATGGGTGCTGAGGACCCATATTTACTATCATGAGGTCTTTTCTTGTAACTGGCGCAGTCATAAGTTTTTTATCGATTCATTCTTCCATGAATTGCTGAAAGTGAAAGGAAGTTTATCAAAATTGAAATGAATGAAAAAAATACCAAGATTCCGCAAATTAACGAGTTTTTCTTTCTCGAATATCCAACTGATCAATTAATTCTTTATAACGTACTTTATTTTTTTTTGACAAATAAGCCAGTAGTCGTTGACGTTTTCCCAAAATTTTTCGCAACCCCCTCTGAGATAAATAGTCCTTTTTGTGTAATTCTAAATGAGAAGTAAGTTTTCGTATCTTATTGGTAAAACTGAATACTTGAAATTCAACTGACCCTTTGTTTTCTTCTTGAGAAATAATTGAAATGAATGAATTTTTTACCATAAATTTATCCGCCCCTTTTTAGATTAGAGATATATATTTTAATGATCAGTAATAATAATGCTAGTCATTTTATTTTAATGCGATATAGATATATACAATAATCTAAATTTCTTTATTTATATTTATTTTATGGATTCCAAATTTTATCAATTATTTTTTATTTAGAAGTATGACGCATATATTTTATTTTTGAATTCAAAAAAGTGAACAAATTTAACCTCACCTCCGATTTACTAGATTATACTAGATTAAAGATTTTGTTAATTCATTAAATCTAATTGATACATTATTAATTATTATCATTGGAATATAACACGGGGGCACTGTTTGCTTTGATATATCTTCTATGGTAAAAGAAAAATGTAAGTTTTTAACCGCGGATACATATGTATCCTTAACATATTAAAACGACTGCCGTTATTGGTATTAAACCAATAACGATTAATACAAGCTAAATCTTCTAATCGATAATTAGGCCAAAGAAACAACTTGAATTGAATTAATTCATTTTTATCTCTAATATTTTTTGTCCAGTTCTTGTTATAACATACTGGATTTCTATCCGCACCCTTACCACTTTTTGAATTGAAACAAATGAGAATTCTCAACTCTCTACGACGTCTAGATGATAAAATATTTTCAGGAACAAGCAAATAAAAATCATTTTTATCTCTATTTCTTTTTTGATATTCTGAAATGGACTCATTAAAATGAGTCTTATCAATATATCCTTGTTCGTGGTATCTTTGATTACTTGTTTTGTATTTACTTTTATGAACCAAGGAAATACCTATGGTTTGATACATAATAAATTGTCCATCATTTTTTACAGACAGACGAGTGGGTTCGATAATAAAAAGTCCCTTTTTCATCAATTCTGGAAAAGTTAAATTGTGTTCAATCAATATTATATCCAAACAGAGTTCTCCCCGTTGAATCGAGGATATAGTAATTTTTCTTGGATTATTCAGTCTAAGCAGGAGACAATATACCTTGATATTATTGATTATTCTTTGATTCAAAGAATCGTCCCATCTCAATTGAAAAAGCAAATAACGTTTCAGGAAGAGATCCATTTCTGCTTCTGTTTTACTTTTGTATTGTTTTTTCTTTTTAGGCTTTTTACTGTTTGATTCCGCATCATTTTCTTCAATACCCTTTTGTTGGTTTGATAGTCCAAGATTGCCTTGTCCTACGGGTTCTTCTTTATTTTTATTCTTTATTTTTTTATACCATCGAATCAAAAAATTCCTTTTTTGTTTTTCATTGGTGTTTTCATTCGTACTTGCCCCAAAATTTTCATTTTTATTCGAATTTAAAAAAAGAAATTTGCTTCGTATAATCCACGGTTTTATTTTATATACATTATATAGTTGTAAAAATTCTGGGAATAACCAAAGTTCCAAATTTGGTATTGGACGGTTTAGTATTTCTTCATTCATTCCCATCCAATCAAAAAATACCCTTTTGATATTTTTTTTTTTATCTTGATGAATCGTAAGATAAAAAAGATCTTTTTTATCAAATTTATCAACTATTTGGTAATTATTAGTACTTTGGTTAATCTTGGTATCGATTTGTATCCAGGTTTCAAGATCAGCTTTTTTTTTAAGATAAAATTTTAAGATTTTCCAATCAAAATATTTTCTATCTGCATTTTTTTCGATATATAAAAAACTGCCTTTTCCTAGATAACTATTGATAAGAGTACTCTCCAGGATATTAAAAAAGTTGTCTTTATGTATGGTAGAATTGTAAAAAAGCTCTTGGTTCTTTTTTATTTCCAATCGTAATCCATACCTATAAATAGAAGAGGCCTTTTTTTTTTCAAAATTAAGGGATTTATATGATAAAAGGTCATATCTATTGTATTTTGGAAATTTTTCTTTTTCATTCAATAATGAATGTACTTCAGAAATATTTTCTTTTCTGTAAAATTTTAATTGGTCTTTCTCATATGACTCCCATTTATAAATTTTTTTTTTTTTAGTCATAGTCATACAACGTTTATTAATTCTAATTTTATTCCGCCATCTTTGTGGTATTAATCTAGACCATCTAATCTGAGATAAATCATATTGATAATGTCCTCTTAACCATTTTTTCCAGTCATTCGAATGATGAGGTTTTTTATGCCCTAATTCGGTCTGAAATATTCCTTGTGTTCCAAAAGAATCCTTTATTTCAGTCTTAAGAAATAAAGATGTTCCCTGATATTGAAGAACAGATTGTAATTTATACAAACTTCTTCTAACTTGGGCTTGAGATAACCTATAAAATACATATGCTTGTGACAAGCAGGATAAATCACTAAAAATATGTGAATTTTTTTTACTAACAATATCAAGTGACTTTTTTATAGTCGAAATAAAACGACTTGTATTTGGATTTTTTTTATTAGTTTTTTCTTGATTTGGTTCATAAATGTATTGATCAATAATTTTTTTTGTTGATTCAAGAAAAAGTTGTGTATTGATTAGGGGAATATTAATGATAGATAAACAAATATCTATGTATATTTTTTCAATGAAAAATTTTATAAAAAAATGGAATTTATAGGTTAATCGAGCATTTCTTCTTTTTAATATTTGCCAAATTTTTTTTGGTGACTCTAATTTTTTAGGATTATAACTTCTTTTGTTAAGACTAATATTTATTGATGGAGTTTTTTTTTTTTTCTCTTTTGTAATTCTTTCTATTTGATTTCGAATTATATTGATTCTATTAGTCAGATCTTTCATTTTTTTTTTTGTCAGTGAAGATTTTAACCAAGCCGGAGATTGAATCTGACTAAACGATTCATCAATTATTTGATTTCTGATCAGAAAATCTTTTTCTTTTTTAGTTTTATTCGATTCATATACTTCTCTTAATCTAAACCTAAATAATAGAATTGTATTAAGTTCTTTTATTCGTTTTTTTATAAATATAACATTTTTCATAATCCATTTTTTTATTTCTTTTAAAACTTTTAGAAGTAATTTTGTTTTTCTTTTTAAAATCTTTAGAGCTAGAAAATATTTCTTTTTAAATTTTTCAATTTTTTTATTGAGCTCCTTAATAATGGGTTCAAAAAATGAGGGGAGCTTTCTAGGAGAACCAAAAGGAAGTTCAGCTTCCATCCCCCAAACTGTCAAAAAACAAAAATCAGATTTTTGCTTTTTTTTTTTCATTAGATCTCTAGGAGAGTTAGATCTCTGCCAAGGTTTCAGATGGAAAGGAAATAGAATTTTAATCTGAATACCGTCTGTTACCCAATTTTGCGGAAATTCTGTTTCTGATAATTGAACACCATTATAGGTACATTTAACATGCATTTCTCTATTCCATTCCTGTAAATCCTCAAACCATTCTGGAAGTTGAAATAATAACATACGTCCAATATTTTTGGCTATTATCAACGAAGGCAATATCAAATATTTTCTAAGAATTGATTGAGTTATTAACATGTAACCTCTTATTCCTTGTGCAAAGGGAATGGTATCCCAGGCTTCTGCTATTTCTATCTGTACTATTTCTTTTCTTTTCTTCTCTTTTCTTTTTGTCTGCTCTGTTGCATACTCCCCAATTTGGACCTCTGCTACGCCCTTTATCCAATTTCTAAAAAGGGGTTTCGTTAGTTGGAAGATATCAAAAGAAAAAGGGGGGTATTTTTTGATCCTGTCCAAAAAAAGTGGGGAATGCACATTTGCTTGAAACA